TATGATATATGCATATGAGAAATGACAAATATCTATGATCTGTCTTCTCTATAAAGGACCCGAAATACCTTGCTTACGTATCATTGGGAAGTGCATTAACATAAATACGGCAGTAAGAAGAGGCAGTACAAAAGTGTGTAAACTATAAAAACGAGTCAAAGTGGATTGGCCGACACTAGCACTTCCACGCAATAACTCTACCAAAGGCGATCCTATTACAGGAATAGCGTCAGGTACACCCGTCACGATTTTGACTGCCCAATAACCAATTTGGTCCCGAGGTAAGGAATAACCAGTTACACCAAAAGATGCAGTCAATACACCCAAAACTACACCTGTAACCCAAGTTAATTCGCGGGGTTTTTTAAATCCCCCTGTAAGATACACACGAAATACGTGCAGAATCATCATTAGAACCATCATACTTGCTGACCATCGATGAACTGATCGGATTAACCAACCAAAATTGGCTTCAGTCATTATGTATTGAACAGAGGAAAAAGCCTCTGTAACGGTTGGACGATAGTAAAAAGTCATAGCAAAACCCGTAGCTACTTGTACTAAAAAACAAGTAAGTGTGATCCCTCCTAGACAATAAAATATGTTGACATGAGGAGGAACATACTTACTAGTTATATCGTCTGCAATCGCTTGAATCTCGAGGCGTTCCTCGAACCAATCATATACTTTATTGAGATAGGTAATCCAAGAGGACTCCCCCTCTGAGAACCGTATATGAGAATTTCATCTCGTACGGCTCAAACAGAAACACACAAATACTAGTTTCCACGAATATAGAAAGTGCAAAACTTCTTATTCTTATTCGCTTGATTCGATTTGTCCCGAAGATAGTAAGTAACAAAAAGACGGAATCTCTTCTTTCTTTGTGATGATAATGCCAAAAACTATCAAGTTGGCTCGTCCGTCTTTCTTTATGTTGATCGTTATGGGCCTCTTGAATCTTCTCTTCCCTATTTTTTTGTACGTAATGCGGATTTACTCTTGTTTTACTATTGATAGGAATTCTCTTGTTGAGACCCTATGAATCAATTAAAACCTCAGATTCATACTAGAACCACGATGATTTCGCCCCAAGCTAAACTCAAAGGTTCTCTGAGTAAAAACCATTTGATGATCACTTATTCAATGAGTAGATGTAATGACTCAACAAAATCTTTGTCCTTCGGACAAAAGAAGTCTGAAGAAAGAAAAATCGTTTGCTTTATAAAATACTTATCTGACATCTTTTTTTGAGTCCGGTCGCGAGGTCTGAATAGTAGGTATGAATCATAGTTCAAATATTTCTTTTCTTGATCTATTCTATATATTCCGTGTTCCAGATACTAGAATCAATATCTGACGAGATAGAATCATCTTGATAGAGACGACAGGCTCTTTCTCTGTATTATCAATAGGATCAATTATAACAAGTCACACGCTCATATTCCGGAAATACCGAAACAAATAAATTCCACAGTCGAACTACCAGAATGGTCTATAAATCCGAGTCTTAAGTAAATTTGTTATTTTGATCGAAAAACAAGGACTTCCTTGTTTTTATGAACCTAACTCATTGAAATTCCATCCAGTAAAACGGAAGAATTATAAATTTCCAAAATAATAGATAGGAATATCGCAAATAGAGCCATTGCGATTCCCATAAGTGGTGTAGTCCCCCAGCCCGGAGCTACTTTACCATATTCTGAATTCAATGGTTTCAATAAACTCCCTACGTTAGTTTGTCTTGGCCTAGATCTAGAACTACCTTCAACGGTTTGTGTCGCCATAAATCCTATTTAATCATTGGTTGAGATCTGTTGACTTTGTATACTATTCCGTTGTAGTTGTAAATAAACGATCTTATCGTAGATCCATTGTGATCTTGAAATTATCTCAAAATGGAAACAGCAACCCTAGTCGCCATCTCCATATCTGGTTTACTTGTAAGCTTTACCGGGTACGCCTTATATACCGCTTTTGGGCAACCCTCTCAACAATTAAGAGATCCATTCGAAGAACACGGGGACTAGACTAGTTGAAGTAATGAGCCGACCATATTATATCGGTCGGCTCATTACTTCAACTTCAGTTGAGATAATGAAAAATCATTTCGTTTTTTTAGTAGGAACCTTGGGCGGTTCTCGAAAAAAGATAGCGAAAAAAATTATCCCTAAAGTCGAGACTAAAAGGAATGTATAAACCAATGCTTCCATAGATTCGATCGTGGTTTACAATTATAGCTTCCACACCTATTCATTTGGGATCATTTACCATATAAAAAAGGGAAAAAATAAAAGAAAAGTGGGTAATTCAAGTCAAGATTTCTTAGGTACCCTATTCAATTCAAATAAAAAAAATAGAGGCGAAAGATACCGTAGCAATCTTGTATCAGACTACCTGTCTCCTTGTAGTTGGATCTCCAAGTTTTTGGAATGCTCCAAATTCCACTTGAGCATCCAAATCTGGATCAATACCAGCAAAAACATCTCTGAACAGGGTTCTAGCACCATGCCAAATGTGTCCGAAAAAGAAGAGCAAAGCAAACGTAGCATGCCCAAAAGTGAACCAACCCCTTGGACTGCTACGAAAAACACCATCGGATTTCAAAGTAGCCCGGTCTAATTCAAAAATTTCACCTAATTGGGAACGTCTAGCATATTTTTTCACAGTAGCAGGATCACTATAACTGACTCCATTGAGTTCGCCACCATAGAACTCAACGGTTACACCTACTTGTTCAACACTATACTTTGATTCTGCCCTTCTAAAAGGAACATCGGCCCTCACAATTCCGTCTCCATCTACCAAAACTACCGGGAATGTTTCAAAAAAAGTGGGCATACGGCGTACAAAAAGCTCGCGCCCTTCTTTATCTCTAAAGACGGGGTGACCTAACCACCCAACAGCTATTCCATCTCCGCTGTCCATTGATCCCGCTCTGAATAATCCCCCTTTTGCCGGATTATTACCAATGTAATCATAAAAAGCTAATTTTTCAGGAATTTTAGACCAAGCTTCCGATAAACTCAGATTTTCGGCTAGTCCAGCGCCAACTCTTCGATATATTTCTTGCTGGAAATATCCCTGATCCCACTGATAACGAGTAGGACCAAATAACTCGATTGGGGTAGTTGCTGAACCATACCACATAGTTCCAGCAACAACGAAAGCTGCAAAAAAAACAGCAGCGATACTACTAGAAAGTACAGTTTCAATATTGCCCATACGTAATCCTTTGTATAGACGTTGAGGCGGGCGGACACTAAGATGAAATAGGCCTGCTAATATGCCCAACGTACCCGCTGCAATATGATGAGAGGCTATTCCTCCCGGAACAAAAGGATCAAAACCTTCTGCGCCCCACGCCGGATTTACAGATTGTACTTTTCCAGTTAGTCCATAAGGATCAGATACCCATATTCCAGGACCGTATAAACCTGTTACATGAAATGCGCCAAAGCCAAAGCAAGCTACTCCTGAGAGAAATAAATGAATTCCAAAGATCTTGGGCAAATCCAAAGAAGGTTTTCCTGTACGTTCATCACAGAATATTTCTAGGTCCCAATACACCCAATGCCAGATGGCTGCCAAGAAACACAAGCCCGAAAACACAATATGTGCCCCTGCCACGCCTTCATAACTCCAAATACCCGGATTCGTTATAGTTCCTCCTGAAATACCCCAACCACCCCACGAATTCGTTATTCCTAAACGAGTCATGAAAGGTATAACGAACATACCTTGTCTCCACATTGGATCAAGAACAGGGTCAGAGGGATCAAAAACCGCTAATTCGTATAGAGCCATCGAACCTGCCCAACCAGAAACTAAAGCTGTATGCATTATATGGACAGAAAGCAATCGACCGGGATCATTCAATACGACAGTATGAACACGATACCAAGGCAAACCCATGGAAATACCCCTTTAGCAAAGAAAAATAGATACTATGTAACTTTATCGCATTGAAACTTATACTATGTACCTAACCTTTTCAGTGGATTCTGTATAAGAAAGGGTTACTATTTCTTCCGTTCCGTTGAAAATAACGGAAGAATTCTGTTCGTAAGAACAAAGAGAAGCAGATCTATTCTATACTCGATAAGTACCAATACGCAATGGGAGGATTGGTCCCTTTTTAGGGGAAGGAATGCATAGATACTTATTCATTATTCGAATGATCGACGAACCCGTTCGTTCAAATTTTTATTTATTTTGTCTTCCTATATAAACCTTCAATCTATGTATAAAATATAATAAACAGAAAAAAATGATGAAGACAATAAACCCATTCTTACGTTTCCATATTAAAGTGAAGTATAGTACTTAATTTTTTTCTTAAATTTAATGCCCATTGGTGTTCCAAAAGTACCTTTTCGGAGTCCTGGAGAGGAAGATGCATTTTGGGTTGACGTATAGTGCGACTTGTCAGACATATTGGGTTATACGGGATTTACCCGTTTTCTCACCCGATCGAGATATCCTCCGTTTCGCCCAAGAAATATTGTAAATATTGTATTGATTGAACCATTAATCATTCGGAGCGTGAAGTGAAATTAGATCAATTTATATTGAGGATAAATATTATCAATTAGAAGAATTTATGGTTGACTTGGACTAATAAAATAAAGTATCCAGGCTCCGTTCAGAAAATACCAAATCGATAATGGTAATATATGCGCGATTACCACTTGTATTATAGACAATTCTTATACTTATTATAGGGAGGGGTGATCTGAAACTGCCGTGCTAACCGGTATGATGAATACATCAAATAGTTTAGTTTGGGGGGAGGCATGAAACGAATTGAAAAAAAGTCGTAGCAAAAAGAAGTGGTACTGAGATCATTTGCCCTATATGTGCAAATAGAATTCGGACAGATCTTTCCCCGGAGTAGAACATAAACCTAAAAGAATTGAAAGAGCCCATTCAGGAACAAGAAAATGACATCGCGATTTTCATCTCGACGAAACAATACATCAATGAAAGGTTAATTCAATCAGTAAATTCTTTTTTTTAGGGAAGGGGCAAAAACTAATGTTTTTTGAAAAATGGAGGAAAACCCCCTTTTTTAGAAAAACGGAAATCTGTTACAAAAAAAGAGATAGGAATAGAATAGACACATTGATTCTTTTTTCGCAATTTTATTTTTGAACCGTATGCATCCAAAGGTGCACGTACGGTTCCTAAAGGATACAATTTTGTCCTAATCAACCGACTTCATCGAGAAAGATTACTTTTTTTAGGGCAAGAGGTTGATAGCGAGATCTCGAATCAACTTGTTGGTCTCATGGTATATCTTAGTATAGAAGATGATACTAAGGATCTTTATTTGTTTATAAACTCTCCCGGCGGATGGGTAATACCAGGAATAGCCATCTATGATACTATGCAATTTGTGTCACCCAATGTACATACAATATGCATGGGATTAGCCGCTTCAATGGGATCTTTCATTCTGGTCGGAGGAGAAATTACCAAACGTATAGCATTCCCTCACGCTTGGCGCCAATGAATATTTATTTGAAAAAAAAAGAAGAAGACTATGCCTTCGCCATATCGAATATGAATAATAAGTAATAATAGCATGGCACTTCGAGTTCGATATGAACAATCCATTATTGTTTTTCTTAACATGAGATTTTATATCGAGATAGTAGTATGAAACAGGGGTTATTTCCGATTTTATCTTATGTGTCGGGAGTACATTTCAGCGTCACAAACCATTTTCTTCCACACCAGAAGTCTCTTTACTGATATTTATGTTATGAAAAAAAGAGTACGAAAATGGAAAAAAAGGATCATTTTTACTTATTTTGATCGTATCAAAAAGTCAAAAAGAAACTTTGGGATTGCTAAATCACAGATGAGATAAATATAGAAAGCAACAGAACCATCATAGTATTTTTTTCTTCCTATGATACGAAAGGAAGGGTGGTAAATGGATCATTCAACGATTTGGATCGTAGGGATCCTATTTCTTTCTTCGATAGAATAGAAGGGAGGAAAAAGTAAATTCCATTGCAGAGCCGTATGCAATGAGCAAAAGATGCCTGTACGGCTGTTCAATTCTATTCTATTTTTTTCTTCTTGTTTTTTTTTATCCCTTACTTGACCCCAATCGTTCGAGATAGAAGAACCATTCATGCATAATGTTATATCAATATTATCAGGGTTATGATTCACCAACCCGCTAGTTCTTTTTATGAGGCACAAGCAGGGGAATTTATCCTGGAAGCAGAAGAACTACTGAAACTTCGCGAAACCCTTACAAAGGTTTATGTACAAAGAACGGGCAACCCTTTATGGGTTATATCCGAAGACATGGAAAGAGATGTTTTTATGTCAGCAACAGAAGCCCAAGCTCATGGTATTGTTGATCTTGTAGCGGTCGAAAATGAAAATACTGGGAATTCCGTGTAAATTCAATCCATGATTCCATTTCCAATTCAAACCATAATTCGAATTTTCTGTGATTTAATATTGAATCGAAATAATTCATAATCATAATTATCAGGTTAAGATCGATCTAAACCAAACTATTCTATCCATATATACGACATGCCAACTATTAAACAACTTATTAGAAACACAAGACAGCCAATAAGAAATGTCACGAAATCCCCCGCTCTTCGAGGATGTCCTCAGCGTCGAGGAACATGTACTAGGGTGTATGTGCGACTCGTTTAGATCATGAGTTCGAATAAATGAAACAATTTTTCCAGTACCAATTGCCAGTAACATAGGATAGATAGAGTGGAAGAAGGGTATTTATTACCTAAAAATGAGGATCTATCGATCTATCATATATATACCTATCTATCATAATACCTATATTGTTTGTGTATGGAATTTATGGTTTCCATTGGTGCAAATCCAATCACCTCCATTTGAGATGAGAAGAAATTCCCCATTGGTAGCAAATAGTTATCCATTAAGCGGAGGAAATAGTACTATAAGAAGCAAAAAATCATGTTCTTATTCTTGAAAGAACGGACTAACAAGGTCAGCTACCTAGCCAACTTTTATAATTAAATGCCGTCACTGTATGGATAGCCTTTTTTGTGAAAAGAGCTATCTATTATTGTATAATTGATGGGTAGAGCCAAAGATTGTGAACTATACAAGTTCACAATAACATTTGATTAAATGAAATGAAAGAGGAGGCTCCGGTGTATAGAGAGGACCTCACCGTTTACGAAGTAACCATAGAAACGACGGAACCCACTATTTTGATTTTTTTAGTATCAATAAAATTTCTTATTTCCAAGTAAAATGTCTGGAAGGAATAAAAAATCGTGGTTGGGAAGGTCATAGTAGCAAAAGCCATTGGAATTTTTATTTTATATATTGGAATAATCCGTTTTGTTATTAAGCAACCGGGGAATAAAAGGATGACTGAAAGAAGAAAAATCAATTAGTTATTCATTAAAGTTTAATTTGATTCAATGACCAGAGTTAAACGAGGATATATAGCTCGGAGACGTCGAACAAAAATTCGTTTATTTGCATCAACCTTTATAGGGGCTCATTCAAGACTTACTCGAACGGCTACTCAACAGAAAATGAGAGCTTTGGTTTCCTCTCATCGAGATAGGGGAAGACAAAAAAGGGATTTTCGTCGTTTGTGGATCACTCGGATAAATGCAGTAACTCGTGAAAAGGGGGTATTCTATAGTTATAGTCGATTAATACACAATATGTACAAGAAGCAATTGCTTCTTAATCGTAAGATACTTGCACAAATAGCTATATCAAATAAGAATTGTCTTTACATGATTTCCAATAAGATTCTCAAATAAAGGAAATTCTAAAGTGATATTAATATATAGAAATGATTGAAAAAGAATTCCCGGAGTCCCTTCTCCGGGAAGATAGAATAAATTAAGATTAAGTAGTAGGAATGAACGAACATCTTTCAATAAAAAAAAGATTTCTTCTTCCCCTATTTGTTGTTTCTTATAACACAAGAAGAAAACCTGGATTCTAGACTTTTTCAAACAAAAAAGAAATCCGAGCTTGAGTTCTGATTGGAGTTTTGGGTAAATTGAGGAGTATGTCTATTTATTTCTGGTTCTATGACCAGTAGTTCTAGGGATCGACTCGGCTCTCTCAAATTGTTTCTCATTATTAAGAAAAGGTAACAAAGATAAAATACGAGCTTGCTTTATAGCAATAGTAATTAATCGTTGTTGTTTCAAGGTCAATTTATTCACCCGTCTAGATAATATTTTTCCTTGTTCACTAATAAATCGACTAATTAAACTCATATTTCTATAATCAATTCGATCCCCCGATTCAATTGGGGGATAACGCCTACGAGAAGATCGCTTAGATTTACGAAAGGGTTGCTTGGATTTATCCATGGGTTTTTCCTTTTCTCTAAAATTATATTTTTTTTATTCATTTCAGATCCGACCAAAATAAGGTTTTATTTGTATTATATATGTGAACTTCCCCCTTTTCCTGCTTCCTGCCCCTTGGATTGGAAAGATCGAACACACGTTCCGCTCGATCTATTTCTTTATTTCCCCGTGAATCGTATGCTTGTGACAATAGCGACAAAATTTTCTCAAGTCTAATCGACTAGGCGTATTGTGTCGATTCTTTTGAGTAATATATCTAGAAATGCCCGGCGATTCTTTATTGACACCATTTTGGACACAATTGGTACATTCCAAAATAACTATAACTCGGACATCTTTACCCTTGGCCATAAACCTCCTTTACATTTTGAATCGACTTAACTCTTCTATTTTCGATCCGAACCGAAGAATACGAAAATAACAAAAAAAAATCAATAGAAGTTACTAACTAGAAATGGAATTTCTAAAGATTTCGTTGTAATTCAAATTAATATGAATAGAATATATAGTAATAATGTAAGTAATACAATTTTTTTCTAACTATCAATTATTCCTATGCTAATCCCAGCATTTAAGGATCCTCTTTCTATGCTATGATGGATTTCGTGCAGCCCGCCCTAGACTGTACTCCCCTTTCCATTTATGTTCTCCAAAATAGGATCTTAGATCCACAGGATTTTTGCTGAGGTTCAATACACTTTCTCTTTCCTTCCTATCCTAAAGAACTGAATGAAAAAAGGGTGGACGGGGTTTTAGTCACATCACGTATAATTGTATCCCAAATTTTCTTTATTTTTTGCATATCAATAACTAGAATTAAAAAAAGGGGAATGACAAAGCATCTGGGAATAAACGATTAATTTCTATCAATAAACCCGCTAAAGACCCAAACCAGAGAGTAGTTAGCACAGGGGCCGTGGAGAGATATGTTTTTATATCTCGCATTGAAAATCCTCCTTCTTTATTGTAATACATATATGGTCGGATGCTGTAGTTCAAGATCATTTGTATTTTTTTTACGTTAGGTTTCAGATATATATAATTCTTTTATTATATGAAACCAAAAATAAGAAATGACAAGAAAATTGTATATGGATAGAAGAGAAAATCACGATGTGGAAAACAATACATGGATTTTGTACAATGATACTGTACAAAAATTTTGAAAAGGGATGTAGCGCAGCTTGGTAGCGCGTTTGTTTTGGGTACAAAATGTCACGGGTTCAAATCCTGTCATCCCTACCTATTACTTCTCCTATGGGCAGTAACGAGGGATTAATATTAATTAAGTGAAATCGATTCAAATTGGACAGAATCCTTTTTCATTTTTGCATACCGATCGATGTATGCAAGCAAGATGGATTGGAGGTACAAAAAAATCCTTTTCTTTCCAATCGTATCCCCTGTCATAAGAAAGCGCTCTTAGTTCAGTTCGGTAGAACGCGGGTCTCCAAAACCCGATGTCGTAGGTTCAAGTCCTACAGAGCGTGATTCCGTTTATGTTATGCCGAATAAAACTTAACAAAACACAGTTGAATTGCTACTTGAATTTGACCCCCTCCTTACAGGAGGTCAATCAAAAAAATATTATTCAATCAAAGGTCCAACTGATCACCGCGTCTGTATTGTAAATA